AGTATTGATTTCGGAATCTGTATATTTTGTGGTAATTGTGTTGAGTATTGTCCAACAAATTGTTTATCAATGACTGAAGAATATGAACTTTCTACTTATGATCGTCACGAATTAAATTATAATCAAATTGCTTTAGGTCGTTTACCAATGTCAGTAATTGACGATTATACAATTCGAACAATTTTTAATTCGACTCAAATAAAAAATAAGTAAACCTCTTGATTCCCGAATAATTTTCAATTCCTTTAACAATACTAAGGTTCGGTTTTGATCTAATTTAAAGAAATTCGGGGTTCTTTCATTTTGTTTGGTCAATAACTACAAATTCCACCTATTGATTGGTTGATAAGAATCGAGTCTTAATTTTGATTGAAAATTTATTAATTAATATATCTGTATATATTTCGATATATTTCGAAATACAAAATTTCGGATTAGAACTATTCCTTCAGATTCAGATAAAGAATAAAATTAGCCCAACAATTGTACCTACATTGAGTCACATCTCTTAGGATTTAATTAGGGATTTCTCAAAAATTATAAAAAAAAAACTCTGGTCGGGTCTCAATAAAGTCATGAAAAACATTTAGATTTATTTATCTCTTATTTTACATATAATGGATTTGCCTGGACCAATACATGACTTTCTTTTAATCTTTCTGGGATCGGGTCTTATACTAGGGGGTATAGGTGTGGTATTATTTACCAACCCCATTTATTCTGCCTTTTCGTTGGGACTGGTTCTTGTTTGTATATCCTTATTCTATATTCTTTTAAACTCTTATTTTGTAGCTGCTGCACAATTTCTTATTTACGTGGGAGCTATAAATGTTTTAATTGTATTTGCTGTGATGTTTATGAATGGTTCAGAATATTACAAAGATTTTAATCTTTGGACTGTGGGGGCTGGGATTACTTTGCCTGTTTGTACAAGTATTTTTGTTTTACTAATGATTACTATTACGGATACGTCATGGTACGGGATTATTTGGACTACAAGATCAAACCAGATTATAGAGCAAGATTTGATAAGTAATAGTCAACAAATTGGAATTCATTTATCAACAGATTTTTTTCTTCCATTTGAATTCATTTCGATAATTCTTTTAGTCGCTTTAATCGGCGCAATTGCCGTAGCGCGCCAGTAATAAATCTCTAGAATTAGCAACAGTAATCAAAATGAAACTCTGTTCTGTGTTATTACATTTTTTTATCTTCCATTTTTAAATTGGTTATGTCTAAAAGTCAAAATAAAAATTATTTTATCTAATCTATTATATTACTAATACAACATATTCCTTTGTTCCGCACTTTATATTCTAGTCAATTGAATCTGTTGAATTGTTGTTCAGTTCATATTGAAATGAATCAAAATTGATCAGGAGTTAGTCAATGATGCTCGAGCATGTACTTGTTTTGAGTGCCTACTTATTTTCTATCGGTATCTATGGCTTGATCACTAGCCGAAATATGGTTAGAGCCCTTATGTGTCTTGAACTTATACTAAATGCAGTTAATATTAATTTCGTAACATTTTCTGATTTTTTTGATAGCCGGCAATTAAAAGGAAATATTTTCTCAATTTTTGTTATAGCTATTGCCGCCGCTGAAGCAGCTATTGGACTGGCTATTGTTTCGTCAATTTATCGTAACAGAAAATCAACTCGTATCAATCAATCGAATTTGTTGAATAAGTAGTATTAATCATAGAAATTACAATATTTATAAATTCGAATTAACATGACCATACATTAAATTTAATTCATATTTTTTTTTTCGAAAATTTAAGAAATCAAAGTATCTTGGCTCTATCGCACGGGTCGATCCAGAAGTAAATTGCTTCCAAATTTCTGGTAAATTATTGATTCATCTGGTGTCTAAATATATGATTCATTTACAAGTTTACTAGATCGAAAATTTCTGACGTTTAAAAATTTATAGATCCAATGTCACATTCAGTAAAGATTTATGATACGTGTATAGGGTGTACTCAATGTGTGCGAGCTTGCCCAACCGATGTATTAGAAATGATACCTTGGGACGGATGTAAAGCTAAGCAAATCGCTTCTGCTCCAAGAACAGAGGACTGTGTCGGTTGTAAGAGATGTGAATCCGCCTGTCCAACGGATTTCTTGAGTGTTCGCGTTTATTTATGGCATGAAACAACTCGCAGTATGGGTCTAGCTTATTAATACGTTCCAGAAAACCCTACTCGAATACATTTGATTTTTTTACCTTTATCGACAAAAACCCGCGCTCAAAATATATTTATTTCGAGCACGGGTTTTTCTGGTCCAAGTTTATTTTGTTTTTACTATGAATAATTTTCCTTGGTTAACGCTAGTTGTAGTTTTGCCAATATCCGCGGGTTCCTTAATTTTCTTTCTTCCTCATCGAGGAAATAAGGTAATACGGTGGTATACTTTATGTATATGCATAATAGAACTCCTTCTAACAACCTATGCATTCAGTTATCGTTTCCAATTGGATGATCCGTTAATGCAACTAACGGAGAATTATAAATGGATCAATTTTTTTGATTTTTACTGGAGATTGGGAATAGATGGAATTTCTATAGGACCCATTTTACTGACAGGATTTATTACAACTTTAGCTACTTTAGCGGCTTGGCCCGTTACTCGAGATTCCCGACTATTCCATTTCCTAATGTTAGCAATGTATAGCGGTCAAATAGGACCATTTTCTTCTCAAGACCTTTTACTTTTTTTCATCATGTGGGAGTTAGAATTAATTCCCGTTTATCTACTTCTATCCATGTGGGGGGGAAAGAAACGTTTGTATTCAGCTACAAAATTTATTTTGTACACTGCCGGAGGTTCTGTTTTTTTATTAATAGGAGTTCTGGGTATTGGTTTATACGGCTCCAATGAACCGACATTAAATTTTGAAACATCAGCGAATCAATCATATCCTGTAGCACTGGAAATAATATTCTATATTGGATTTCTTATTGCTTTTGCTGTCAAATCACCGATCATACCCCTACACACATGGTTACCAGACACCCATGGAGAGGCACATTATAGTACTTGTATGCTTTTAGCCGGAATCTTATTAAAAATGGGAGCGTATGGGTTGATTCGAATCAATATGGAATTATTACCCCACGCCCATTCTATATTTTCTCCCTGGTTGATGATAGTCGGCACAATTCAAATTATCTATGCAGCTTTAACATCTCCTGGCCAGCGTAATTTAAAAAAAAGAATAGCCTATTCTTCTGTATCTCATATGGGTTTCATAATTATAGGAATTGGTTCTATAAGCGATACAGGGCTCAATGGGACTATTTTACAAATAATTTCTCACGGATTTATTGGCGCTGCGCTTTTTTTCTTGGCCGGAACGAGTTATGATAGAATACGACTTGTTTATCTCGACGAAATGGGCGGAATGGCTATCTCAATTCCAAAAATATTCACGACTTTCAGTATCTTATCAATGGCTTCGCTTGCATTACCGGGCATGAGCGGTTTTGTTGCCGAATTGATAGTTTTTTTTGGAATACTTACTAGCCAAAAATATCTTTTAATGACAAAAATATTAATTACTTTTGTAATGGCAATTGGAATGATATTAACTCCTATTTATTCATTATCTATGTTACGCCAGATGTTCTATGGATACAAGCTTTTTAATGCCCCAAATTCTTATTTTTTTGATTCTGGACCGCGAGAGTTATTTATTTCAATTTCTATCCTTTTACCTGTAATAGGTATTGGTATTTATCCCGATTTCGTTTTCTCATTATCAGTTGACAAGGCCGAAGCTATTCTATCAAATTTTTTTTATAGATAGTTTTTGTCAATAAATCAAAATTTAAAATCCGATGATTTTAAAAATCGTTCATTGTACAAAAAAAGTCTTTTCTGATTTCTGCTTTTAAGTTAAATAAAAAGGTTGGAATTCTATTATAACCATATAACCAGATATTTTTGACATTTTCGAGAACCATTTGAATCAAGTAATGGAATATGGAATGATTCAAATGGTTCTTGATGGTTTATATAAGGGTTTCATATATATACGTATGCTGCCGTAGGTTTCTGGTTGTTAAGTACTTTATTCAATTCAATTAGATGGTAGTATAAATGAACCATAACTATGCAACCCTATTCCTAATAGATTAACCCCAAAATAGCATATCCAAATTATAAGAAAGCCCATTGAGGCCACAATTGCAGAATTTACAGTTTCGTAATTTTTATTTGTTCGAATATGTAAATAAATCGCAAATACGGTCCAAGTAATAAATGCCCAAGTCTCTTTTGGATCCCAATTCCAATAAGATCCCCACGCTTCATTAGCCCATACTGCTCCCGAAAGAATACCTATGGTTAAAAGTATAAATCCTAAACTAATAATACGATAACTCCAGCGATCCAATTGTTGAATTAATTGATATCTGTAATAATTCTGAGAAGAAATCAAAGAAGTGCTTTGTAACGCATTGTTTCTTTCATTCACGTATTGAATCTCACCAAAGGAAAACGACTGAGTTAATAAATTATTGCTTTTACTAAAAATCCTTATGAATTTTCGAAATGTAATAACTAGAAGAGCTAGTGATAATAATGATCCACACAAAAGAGCTGCATAGCCCAACACCATCATACTTACGTGCATCATTAACCAATGCGATTGGAGAGCGGGTACTAATATTGCGGATTGATGCATTTCATTTAAAAGACCTGAAGTAGTGAAACCCTGGGTAAAAATAACACTTGGCGCCGTTATTGCGCTTAAATGGGTTTGCTGTTTTTTAAAATACGGAATCATATGAATAATGGAAAAACCCCACGATAGAAAAATTAATGATTCATATAAATCGCTTAATGGTAAATGCCCAAAATAAACCCAACGAGTAACTAATAATCCTGTTATGCAGAAAAAAGTAGCGATCATCCCCTTTTCTGATGAATCATATAGTCCTACGATTTCATCGACAAATAAAGTTATCAAATGGATTGTAATTACAATTGAAATGATCGAAAAGGATATATGAGTTAATATATGCTCTAAAGTTGAAAATATCATAAAATTTATTAAAAAGGGGGCCCCCATTATAGGAATTGAAATAGCGAATTGAATTCATTATAGGGCTTACTCTTTTAGAAAAAGCCATGCCGCCACTCGGACTCGAACCGAGATGCTCTAGCACTGCTTCCTAAGAGCAGCGTGTCTACCGATTTCACCATAGCGGCTTATTCGAAATCATAATAACCTGTTTTTATTCAATTGTCGAGATTGAGGGGATTAATTCAATATTTTTTTTAGAAAACATCAAAATTGATGACTAAAAATTTGTTTCAAAATTAGGCATTTAATCTAAACGTTTTCGTTAATAAATTATTCTTATAATCTTATCTTTTGTTTATTATTTATTTTATTTAGAGTATTCCTTTTTTTAACTTAAGTAACAACGGGGTTTTTCGTTTCGTAGTTTATTACTTTATGGTCTCCTTTGACTTCGATCCATGGATCGAACTAAAAAATAAATTGATTATCGAGTCAAGTCGATGGGGAAGGTGAGAATCCCCATCTTGAAAATGATAAAACATACCAAAACAAAAGGTGAAACCTTATTCCTTTTTCAAACAAAAATACCGTTTTATATTGTTATTGATCAGGTTAAAACATTAGAGAATGTAAATAATTTTATTTTTAATGTATAAATAAATTATTGTAATACGTAATAATTAGATCTAAATTGCAATTTTTCGTTTTTATCAATATTAAGAATATTAATAATAAATTTAATAATAAACTAATAATAAATTAAAGTACATATTTATTTTTCACTCGTAACTTCTTCATATCATTTGACTAACCCTAATTCTTCATCTTCATTTGAAATATTTGAAGTAGTTTGAAAAGATTACGAAAAATTAAGGCTGGAAAATTCTATTTAAGTTTTATTTTATATATAAAAATTTTTTTATTAATCGACCGCTTTCAAAAGAAAAGAAATAAGAACTGGTGAATCAGAAACAATTAATTAAGATAATTTTTTATTTATTTTTATATGGAATATACATATCAATATTCATGGATCATACCGTTCATTCCACTTCCAGTTCCTATGTTAATAGGAGCAGGGCTTCTACTTTTTCCAACGGCAACTAAAAATCTTCGCCGTATGTGGGCTTTTCCGAGTGTTTTATTATTAAGTATAGTTTTGCTTTTTTCAGCCCATTTCTTTATTCAGCAACTAAATAACAATTCTGTCTATCAATATGTATGGTCTTGGACCATCAATAATGATTTTTCTTTAGAGTTCGGCTCCTTGGTTGATCCACTTACTTCTATTATGTCAATATTAATCACTAGTGTTGGGGTTATTGTTCTTATTTATAGTGACAATTATATGTCTCATGATCGGGGATATGTGAGATTTTTTGCTTATATGAGTTTTTTCAATACTTCAATGTTGGGATTAGTTACTAGTTCTAATTTAATACAAATTTATATTTTTTGGGAATTGGTTGGAATGTGTTCTTATCTATTAATAGGTTTTTGGTTCACCCGACCCAGTGCGGCAAATGCTTGTCAAAAAGCGTTTGTAACTAATCGTGTCGGGGATTTTGGGTTATTATTAGGAATTTTAGGTTTTTATTGGATAACAGGTAGTTTTGAATTTCGAGATTTGTTTGAAATATTCAATAATTTGGTTTATAATAATGAAGTTAATACTTTATTTGTTACTTTCTGTGCCTTCCTTTTATTTGCCGGCGCAGTTGCTAAATCTGCTCAATTTCCCCTTCATGTCTGGTTACCCGATGCCATGGAAGGGCCTACCCCTATTTCGGCTCTTATACATGCTGCTACCATGGTAGCAGCAGGGATTTTTCTTGTAGCTAGGCTTCTTCCTCTTTTCATAGTTATACCTTACATATTAAATATAATATCTTTGATAGGTATAATAACATTATTTTTAGGAGCTACTTTAGCTCTTGCTCAAAAAGATATTAAGAGAGGTTTAGCTTATTCTACAATGTCTCAATTGGGTTATATGATGTTAGCTTTAGGTATGGGTTCTTATCGAGCTGCTTTATTTCATTTGATTACTCATGCTTATTCGAAAGCATTGTTGTTTTTAGGATCTGGATCTATTATTCATTCGATGGAAGCTATTGTTGGATATTCTCCAGATAAAAGTCAGAATATGGTTCTTATGGGTGGTTTAAAAAAACATGTACCAATTACAAAAACGTCTTTTTTATTAGGTACACTTTCTCTTTGTGGTATTCCACCTCTGGCTTGTTTTTGGTCCAAAGATGAAATTCTTAATGATAGTTGGTTGTATTCACCAATTTTTGCAATAATAGCTTATTCTACGGCAGGATTAACCGCTTTTTATATGTTTCGGATCTATTTCCTTACTTTTGAAGGACATTTAAACATTTATTTTCAAAATTACAGTGGCAAAAAAAGCAGCTCATTCTATTCAATGTCTCTATGGGGTAAAGAAGGACCTAA